GGAAAATCCAAATTGATACAATTCCTTTTATTTTTTCTTCAAATCCAAAAAATTTCTCTTTTATACATAGGTCGTCGATTCGGCATTGGAAAAAGGGCTGGATGCCCTTCTAGTAAATAGTTCAAACTATTTTATCGATATGAGTGTTCTATATCAGATAAATTCCACACTAGCTATTTCCCGTTTAAAGCATTTCGAGACTAATGTAGTTGTAGAAAGAGTACCCCCTTTTGCCCGGACTTCAAGCAGTTTAGCTTTAACCGTGTTAATGGTCTCACATTATTGGTCTATAGAGAATCAAAGTAAATTTACCAATGAGTCGCGAAATGCTATGGTTCTTCCATATGATTTCTGAAGTTATTCAGAAGTAATTCGTCGAGATCGTGCACCTTTTCTTATTTATCAAAAAAAAGTACTAAAAAATATTCTAAAGTGCAGCCGGATAGATCCAATCTATTCTTGAAATAGACAACTCGCACACACTCCCTTTCCAAAAAAAATCAATACACCAACCACTACAGTTAGATTTATTAGATTTGTTGCTAAAATATCGGTATTAAGCCCGAAACTCCCAGCGAATGGCCTGTGAGCTAAAAAAACGAAAGAATAGGTTACATTTTTCATATGCTCTCCTCTTATAGATAGGACGAACAAAGAAGAAAGTTTTTCGATCACTTACTTCGCTCGCCCTTTTTTGATCGGTTTTTTTAATGCAATCTTTTTTTAATGCAAATAGATTTAATCTAATAATTTCTTTTAGATTAAGTCTTAGGTCGCCTTTGACCTGTAAAAAATCTCCTTTGTTGAAATGTTCCCAAAATTCCTAAAATAAAAGAAAAAGAGTTTCCACGGTCCTAAACTAAGAATGGGAAGGAAGAGGACGAGCGTATCCTCTAAATTGATCATGCGCAAATCAGCCCTTCCTGGGGTTCCTGGGGTATTGTCTGTCCCGATAAATACAAAATTCCCGGAATAATATAATAAATAGGAGTAAAGTATTGATATACTTGGAATTACAGAAGCAAATGCCAATGTACGAAAAAAAAGAAAAAAGTATCTAATCTAAAGGACTCATTTTCTTTTTTAGGATTAAACAAAAGGGTTCGCAAATAAAAGCGCTAGTGCCACAACCAGTCCATAAATTGTTAAAGCTTCCATAAAAGCTAGACTAAGCAATAAAGTACCTCGTATTTTACCTTCTGCTTCTGGCTGTCTCGCAATACCTTCTACAGCTTGTCCTGCAGCAGTACCTTGACCAACTCCGGGCCCAATAGAAGCAAGCCCTACGGCCAATCCAGCAGCAATAACGGAAGCAGCAGCAATTAGTGGATTCATGGTGAGTTCCTCGTGTCAAAAAAAAAAAATGGTTAAGGATACAATCAACCAAGAAGTTATTATTTCTAACTTCTAAGCTCTATTGGGTAAAAGTAACTAATAAGTACAAATAAATGATAATTGAAATCGTCCGAATTACTTCGAGATCTCGTTTTTAGTTTCTAATCATTAGAGGTTTGTGTAAATCCATATGATTCTCATTATTCTATTTCTCTTTCTTTTCAACCAATCACTCCTTCATTCCATCCTTTTTTTTACTCTTCGATATCCTTGAGTTCCCTTTTTTTCCCCTTCATCTAACATAATAAAAGACGAAATACAGGAAGAACCCCTATTGAAATCGAACTAATCCAAATCCAATAGGAATCAAATCAAGATATACAATTGATAACAATATCCTGCATAGAATTAGAATTAGATATGGAATCCAGTTCCATATAGAAGGGAATTCTATATATCGGATTAGATAATGAATCTAACTTAGGAATAAAAAAAAACCATATACATTTGTTTCTTCTATTTTGTTTGCGTATTTTCTCATTTTCTATTGAATCCGATTCTAAAATCATTCCTTAGAAATCCGCACAAAAGATAACTGTCTTGTAGGCATTAAGGGTATAGATCTACCCTGCCCCCCTGAATGCATATATACTTTACCTCTTCCGTAATATAGTCTATTCTCTCCCCTACAACTCTAGGTTGTATATTCATACGCATTTCGAACGATTTAGTTTTCCAACTAAGAGGATTATCTGGAATCATGCATGAATTGGGCTAAGCTAAAAAAAAAAAAGACTATTTCGAAAACTAGTCAATTCAATGATGACCTTCCATGGATTCACCTATATAGGCTGCGGCTAACGTTGCAAAAATAAGAGCTTGAATACCGCTTGTAAATAATCCAAGAAACATGACCGGTATAGGGACTACTAAGGGGACTAAAGAAACAAGAACAACAACGACTAATTCATCCGCCAATATATTTCCGAAAAGTCGAAAACTAAGCGATAATGGTTTTGTGAAATCTTCTAGGATGTTAATTGGTAAAAGGATTGGGGTTGGTTTAATATATTTCTCGAAATAACTCAATCCTTTTTTGCTAAGACCCGCATAAAAATATGCCGCCGATGTTAGTAAAGCTAAAGCAACAGTAGTATTTATATCATTCGTGGGCGCTGCTAATTCTCCATGAGGTAACTCTATAATTTTCCAAGGTAAAAGAGCACCTGACCAATTCGAAACAAAAATAAAAAGGAACATAGTTCCAATAAAGGGAACCCAGGGACCATATTCTTCTCCAATCTGAGTTTTGCTCAAGTCTCGAATAAACTCAAGGACATATTCGAAGAAATTCTGACCGTCGGTCGGGATAGTTTGTGGATTCCGAACAGCTATGATAACTGAACCTAGCAAAATAGTAATTACGACCCAAGAAGTGATGAGTACTTGGGCATGAATTTGAAAACCTCCTATTTGCCAATAGAAGTGTTGGCCTACTTCTACACCCGATATATCATATAACCCCTTGAGTGTTTTAATGGAACATGGTGTAATATTCATATTGTCCTCTGATAAAAATTGAACTTCAAAAAAGGAATTCTTTTGATTCAAGCATCTCTTTCTCAACTCAGCAACTTGAAGTATTAATCTTATATTTAGGATACCAAGAAATCACATCAGATCATAATATATATCAATACCCCGTAATATATATCAATATTCCCTTTCTTTTATCTATGCAAAACAAAAAAGAATAGTAACTGATCCTATGAATCTACGCAGTTGCTTAAGAATTCACTATTCTTCTTAATCAACGGTTTCTTATATAGAGAGAGCGGCCCTCAGAAATTGCAAATACTAATTTGTTAAGAATTAATCGAATTGAAGTCATAGTGTCATCGTTGGCAGGAATCGATATATTCGCGAGATCTGGGTCACAATTTGTATCGACTAAAGAAATAGTAGGAATCCCCAAAATGGCACATTCCCGAAGAGCTATATACTCTTTTTGCTGATCAAGGACGATCACAATGTCAGGCAACCTCGTCATATATTTGATCCCGCCGAGATATCTTTGCAAGGTAGATAATTTTCTCTTTAAGATTGCCGCATCTCTTTTTGGGAGATGATGGAATTTTCCCATTTTTTCTTCTGCTCTTAAGTCTCTAAATTGAGAAAGTCTAGTTTTGGTAATCGACCAATTCGTTAACATACCACTGAACCACTTTTTATTCACATAATGACAACGAGATCTTATTGCAGCTGATGCTACTAAATCCGCTGCTCTTTTTTTGGTACCAACAATTAAGAAACTTTTTCCCTGACTTGCTGCATCAAAAACTAAATCACAAGCTTCTGATAAAAAACGAGCTGTTCTAGCGAGATTTGTAATATGAGTACCTTTACGCTTTGCCGAGATGTAAGGGGCCATTTTAGGATTCCATTTCTTAATACCATGACCAAAATGAACTCCCGCTTCTATCATCTCTTTCAAATTGATATTCCAATATCTTCTTGTCATTTTTTCCACACTTCCTTTTTATTTTTTCTTTTTTTCGTCTTACCATTACGGAATTAATTTCTTTTTGAAGATTAAGAAAGAGCCGAAATAGCTTGAAATAAATAATAATTGTTCCGATGGAACCTTCTACTCAGAATTGACCCTTGATACACGATATAAACATAGCCTTAATGAATTAACTGACTTCTTTTACTTATTAAAATACAATTAAAATACAAAATCTAAAATCAGACCTGTTAGCATTCTAAGGGCAAAGTATAGTTTAAATTAAAGTAAAAATAAAAAAAAAAATTGCTTTATGTATACTTAAATCGTATAAATAGGGGTAAATGACTTAAATCATATAAATAGGGGTAAACGGGGCTTCTGATATTTCATAGAAATTGTTTGTTACGTCAGAATCAGAAGAAACTAATTCTGTATGGAGAAACAAAATATCTCTCATTTCCGACGCGAATAGATTTTTATTTTGAATTTCAAAATAAAGGTTCTTGTCTTGTGGGGAACGATGCACAAATTTTTGGAATCCGGTACCAACAGGTATAATCCCCCCCAGAACTACGTTTTCTTTCAGGCCTTTCAACCAATCAATACGACCTCGTAGGGCAGCTTTTGCTAAAACTCGAGCAGTTTCTTGAAAACTTGCTTCAGATATGAAACTTTGGGTATTCAGGGAAGCCCTTGTTATTCCCAATAAGATTGCCCGATAATAGATCGATTCATCTAAAGCCCGCCCTGCTCGTTCCGCTCGCAATAGTCCTATTAATTCCCCAGGTAAAAAAACATTAGACATTCCATCTTCGGAAACCCTTACTTTTGATGTTACTTGGCGTATAATAATCTCTATATGTCTATTATGGATCTGTACCCCTTGGGATCGATAAACCTTTTGTATCTTATTAACCAAAGAGATACGACTTTGGGCTACGGTTAGCTCAGCTCCAATCAAGAATCCCCAGGGAACCCCAAGAATTCTTGGTATACGTTCATTCCAATCCTCAATTCTCCTTTCGAGATTCGGCGATAGTGAATCAATTGAACGCGCTTCGAAGATTTGTTCTACTTTTGGAAGACCTTGCGTTATATCACTAGATCTCGATTTTTCATATATAAACGTAACTAACCTATCTCCTTTGTAAAGGATTTTTCCATACTGACCATGAACAGTTGCTCCTATAGTGGCCAAATAAGGCTTAGCTGCTCTTAGAACAAAGGAGTCCATATTAACAATGAAAATTTGACCTGATTTTTTTATGTGCGATTTAAATAGACATACATTTTCACAAATAAATTGTCCAAGGTGAATTATTGCCGATGTCTCTTCCCACGAGTCATGATGGAGAAAGTGCCAATTCAAATGGAATGGCTCCAATATGATGTTACTGTCGAAAGTCGAAATCCTTTTATTTTCGTCTATTAAAGAGTATTTAAGTCCTTGAAGTACTTGGAAGGTTTGTTTCAAATTTTCAAGGAACAAGTATTTTTTTAACAAGATCTGATTATGTGTTAATAAATAGTAAGATGAAGAAAAATTTGATATACTAGGTACAATAGCGCCTAAGAGCCCAAAAATATCTCGAATAGGAATTCTAGGATTCGATTCTTTTACCGCATTGGGATATTTGGAATTCTTGAATAAACCAATTCGAGAACAGTTGGATGCCGACAAAATCATCAAAGATGGATATTCTTTATTTCGATTCAACAAGGTGCCAATAGCTTCTTGATGTTGGCTAAGTGATTGAATCTTCGCCTTGGAATAAAAGGAATTGGTATTGGTGCGATCTAACCTATTATTGGGAATTAGTCCTACACTTGTCCTATCATACCTTCTTCGTGTATACGAAGTAGTAGACTTGACTAACTCAATTCTTAGGAAATCGCGAATCAGATCATTTGTTCTTACCTCAACAAGAGAAGCACGAGCCCCCTCTTTTTCTTCTTGTTCCCAATTCACTACTAAGCAAGTTCGAACGAATTGACTATTCGTGTGATAAATTCTTTGAGTTAATTTGCTATTTTCATGAGAAATAAAATTGACAAGTCGAAGTTGGAGATTATCCTCTTCTTGCAGGAGATTCTGCGGGAAAAGTGTTGCTAAATTTCTCCCTTCGTCCATTTGATATGCGACTGCAGGTCGAACCGAAACAAAATACTTTTCCTTGCTTTTGAGAATTTTTTTCCGTTGAACATAAACCCAATTTTTTCTTTTTTTTGATTCCTTAGAATCTTTTTTTTCTCTTTCTGGTGGTATCAAACTGCCACCTAATATCTTATCTGCCTCTTCAGGAAAATGAATATCTCCGGAAAAGATTTTGAGTTCTGTATGGCTTTTTTTTCTCTTCACTCGGACCAATCCACCTAGTCGACTTCTTGTATTTTTTGTGAGTTGTGTATCGACTCCAATAATACTATTGTCAAGTACCTTTAGGGATGAGGATCTCGGCAAGATATGCAGTTCTTGAAGAATGAAAAAAAACTGATCTACTTCTTTTTGGTATTTTAGACTAAATTCTTTTGTTCCTCGATGCTCAATAAAACTCTCTTTTTTTAAGATGGAATCTTCCTCGGGGCTCCCATATTCGTCTTCTGAGTCTTCCTCTGAGTCTTCTTCTAAAGTCCCATATTCCTTCTCTGAGCCATCTTCAGAGCTCCCATATTCTTCTTCTGAGTCTTCCTCTAGAGTCCTATATTTGTCTTCTAGGATTTCATTTTTACCCTCTCCCTCTCGGGTCTTATATTCGTTCTCTGGGCTCCCGTATTCTTCCTCTGAGTCTTTCTCTAGAGGCCCATATTCGTCTTCTAGGATCCCATATTCATCTTCTAGGGTTTCATATTCGTCCTCTAGAGTCCTATATTTGTCTTCTAGGATTTCATTTTTACCCTCTCCCTCCCGGGTCCTATATTCGTTTTCTGGGCTCTCATATTCGTCCTCTGAGTCTTCCTCTCGAGTCCTATACTCTTCCTCTCGGGTCCGATATTCTTCCTCTAGGGTCCTATATCTAAATTTCACAATTCCTGAACCCCTTTTATCTTTTCTGTATCGTGGATCATCAAAATAAGCAAAAATAGTATTTCTACGTAAAACACCCATAAAGGGTATTTCAATTGAAATACCCAAACAGGATATTAACTCTTTCTCTTGTTCTTGATGATATTGTAATGGAACGACGAACCTATTTCTTCGCTTTTTCGCCAACAAATCCGAGTTATCTTGAAGAATAGAAGGATAGACAAAATTACAATGACCGTTGCACACGATTCGATCTGGCGTTAAATAATCAAGAATTTCCCTATCTTTTTTACCAAAAGTATCCAACAGTCTATGGCTTACTTGATCATTAGCCATTGCTAGGTCAAAGATATATCTTCCATGAACAGAAAAAGAATAAGTATTCATTTGATCTTGATCCTTGTGGAGCGAAAAAGATGCTATACTGGATCTGCACATACTTACTGACAATATCCATAAATGGCTTGTTTTTGGTAATCGACGAAGATTGCCATATTGATATTCGGGCGCATGGTAAACATCAGTACTCCAGTGCATTTCCCCGTCTGATTCGGAATAAATATGCTTTTGTATCTTTTCTTTAAAATGCAAAGTGGACGTTCCGGCACGAATCTCCGCAATTACTTGTTCGGATTCTACATATTGATCATTTTGCACTAGAATCAAGCTTTTTAACGGAATATTCACACTATGTAGAATATCCTGACTCTGAATAGTTACATGCAAGTCTATATAGCATAGAAAAGCGGGTTGTCCATGACGGGTACGTGTGGGGTAAACCAAATCCTCATTGAATTGGATTTTTCCATTCGAGGGGGATCGTACAAGGTCGGCAGTACCCCCTGTGAATACTCCACCAGTATGAAAAGTTCTTAATGTTAGTTGAGTCCCTGGCTCCCCAATTGATTGACCCGCAATAATACCTACAGCTTCCCCCAATTCGACCAGATCCCCATGAGTGGGACTCCGCCCATAACATAATTGACAGATCCAAGATGTGCTCCGGCAAGTAAAGGGGGTTCTAATATATATTGGTTGTGCTCGAAACGGTTGTGCTCGAAAGGCAGTTATGAATCGATTAACTAATCCAATTCCAATATCTTGATTTCGAGCAGCAATACATCGTGAACCAATATATATATCGTCTGCTAATACACGACCAATTAGTGTTTGGACAAAAAGTTTTTCCGTCATCCCATTTTGAGGACTCACAGAAATACCTCGGATAGTACCACAATCTCTTCTACGCACAATAATATGTTGAACTACTTCAACAAGTCTACGTGTAAGATAGCCAGCATCCGCTGTTCGTACAGCAGTATCTACAACCCCCTTTCGGGCTCCGTAGCAGGAAATTATATATTCTGTCAAAGAAAGTCCCTCGCGTAAATTGCTTTGAATAGGTAAATCAATCATTTGTCCTTGAGGATCCGCCATTAACCCTCTCATACCTACTAATTGGTGTACCTGAGATGCATTTCCTCTGGCTCCTGAAAAAGACATTAGATAGACTGGATTAGAAGGATCCGTTATTCGAAAATTCGAATTCATTTCTTGTTTCAAATATTCACTTGTAGCATACCATATCTCAACGGATTGGCGTAATTTTTCTACCGCGTGTACAGCCCCATAATAATAGTGTTTCTCCAAAAGAAAACTCTGTTGTTCCGCGTCTTGGACTAACCATCCTTTAGAGGGAATTGTTAAAAGATCCTCGATTCCTAAAGAAATCGATGTAGTAGTGGCTTGATGGAAGCCCAGAGTCTTTATTTGATCCAGTATATGGGATGTATATCCCATTCCGAAATGATCTATTAATCTGCTAATAAGTCGTTTCATAGCAGTTCCATCTATCTCTTTATTATGAAAGACCAAGTTGGCCCGTTCCGCCATACATAAGTACCCCCTTTTTTGGCTGAGTAGGATTCGACAATTGCTGAGTAGGATTCGACAATGGGCCTGAGTCAGTGATTCGAAAACTTAATTTACTCCCTTTCCTCAATCTCAATCTGGATTCGCGCGGCAAAAAAGATGGTACTAGCGAAATCGGAATGCCCCCCGAAAGGGGCATCGCCGAATCTAACTTCCTTGTTTAGATAGTGTATGAATAGGCCCGACTAAATCCTTGTATGGCTTCCTCTATTTCTCTATAAAAAGAAATATGACCAAGAGTGGTTCGAATGTATATAGAACGGATTTCCTTTTTTCTATTTCCCACTACCAGATAGTGGTCATAAATCTCATGATAAGTCCCAAAAGATTCATATTGAACTTCAATCGGAACTTCTCTTGACCCAACGACGCGTTGATCTAGTTTCCATCGGAGCCACAAGGGACTGTTTAAACCGATTCGTTTCTGTCTATAAGCTCCCAGTGCATCATAGGAACTAGAAAAATGGGGTTCTTTATCTTTCGTATACTTATAATAATTGTTATTATTGTAGTTTACTTTTTTATTTGGAGAGTTTCCGCAACTATTATATCTATTTGCACAAATACCTCGACGGTTTCCAATCGTTAATACATAAAGTCCGATAAGCATGTCTTGGGTTGGCACGCAAATAGGATCTCCAATAGCGGGAGACAGGAGATTCATATGAGAAAACATAAGTAAACGGGCTTCCGCCTGAGCTTCCAAGGATAAAGGTAGATGAACAGCCATTTGATCCCCATCAAAGTCCGCATTGAAACCCTTACACACTAATGGATGTAAGCAAATAGTACGCCCCTCTACTAAAGTGGGTTGGAAGGCCTGTATGCCTAATCTATGCAGGGTAGGTGCTCTGTTCAACAGTACAGGATGTCCCCGCATAACTTCTTGAAGTATTTCCCATACAATGGGTTCCTTTTCCCAAATTTTCCTTTTAGCAATTCTGACATTAGAAGTAGCACGTTTCGTGATTAAATCGCGAATTACAAATAGCTGAAAAAGCTTTATTGCTATCTCTAGAGGTAATCCACATTGATGTAATGAAAGCGAAGGACCCACAACAATGACAGAACGCCCCGAGTAATCGACCCGTTTCCCAAGCAGAGTCTCGCGAAACCTCCCCTCTTTACCCTCAATTACATCTGAAAGTGATTTGTATACTTTATTGTGACCATCCCTTGTCGGTTGCCCGCGGGACCCACTATCAAGAAGTGTATCCACGGCTTCTTGTACCAATTTTTCCTGACACATTACTAAATCCGCTGGTGCTAATTCACTTCTTTTTAATAGATAGGCAAGGTTGTTGTTCCGACGGATAACTCTCTTATAAAGTTCATTAATATCCGAAGTCACTACTTTATCCCCAGACCTATAAACAATGGGTCTCAATTCGGGAGGAAGAACCGGTAATAAGCACAAAACCATCCATTCTGGTTCTACATTTGTTTGAATAAAATGTTTCGCCAATTGCATGCGTCTAATCAAAAAAACTTTTCTTATTCGTCTTTTTCTATCTTCCCATTCATCTCCACTATACCCCTCGTCCTCTAATTCTTTCCATTCAACCAAGGAATTCTCTATAATAATTCGCAAATCCAGATCCGCTAATTGTTCTCTAATAGCACCTGCTCCTGTCGCAATTTCCCGATTTCGAAATGTTGCAAAGCCTGGGGTAGAAAAAAAGGGAGAAATACTGTGGTTACAGGATGAAATTTCATCTTCGAATAAACCCCGTAATCGTAAGAAAGTAGGTTTTTTAGCGCTGGGCCTAGCAAAAGAGAAATCGCCATATACTAGGCCCTCCAATTTCTTAAGGGGTTTATCTAAAAGATTCGCGATATAACTAGGAAGACCTTTCAAATACCACACATGAGTCACTGGACATGCCAGTTTTATGTAGCCCATTTGATATCTTCGTATCCGAGAATCAACAAATTCTACCCCACATTTTTGACAAAATCTTTCGTCTTCGTTTTCAGCTACGCTCGCTCGAGAATTTCCACAAGCACAAATTCCGCTTTTTATGGGTCCAAAGATTCTTTCGCAAAACAATCCATCTTTTTCTGGTTTATCAGTTTTATAATGAAAAGTGGAGGGCCTTGTGACTTCGCCAACGACTTCCCCATTAGGTAGGATTTTTTTAGCCCAAGCCCTTATTTGTTGAGGGGAAACGAGTCCAATTTGAAGTTGTTTATGTTTATATTGGTCAATCATAAAATAGAAATAAGAAAAGAATTTATATTTATTCCGATCAAACATCCTCCCTATTAACCTGGAAGTTCTTCTCAGATACAAGGAAATGGTTCAGTTCTAGAGCCAAAGATCGTAGTTCTCGAACGAGCACTCGAAAAGATTCTGGAGGATCCTCGTGATTAGGCACTCTTTTTCCCCAGATCGTAGCATTAAGTATTTCTTGGCGAGCTATAAGATGATCAGATTTATAAGTAAGTATCTCTTGTAAAATATGAGCAACACCAAATCCTTCTAAAGCCCAAACTTCCATTTCTCCTACTCGTTGTCCCCCTTGCTTGGCTCTTCCTCTAACGGGTTGTTGGGTAACAAGTGAGTAGGGCCCAGTAGAACGTCCATGAATTTTCTCATCAACTTGATGAATTAATTTTAAGATATAGGACTTCCCTATTAGAACAGGCTGTTCGAAGGGATCTCCTGTTCTTCCATCAAATATTCTGCTTTTTCCCGGGTACTCGGGTTCAAATACCCATGGATTTTTTGTTTGTTTACTGGCTTCATATAATTCCGAAAACACAAGTTTTCTTGAAGCCTCTTGCTCATATCTCTCATCAAAGGGTGCTATTCTATAATGTTTCTTTAGCAGATCCCCTGCTAATCCGAGTGAACTTTCAAATATTTGTCCCACATTCATTCGTGAGGGTACTCCTAAGGGATTGAAGACCATATCAACAGGTGTTCCATCTTGCAAATAGGGCATATCTTGCCTAGGCAAAATTTTGGAAATGATCCCCTTATTCCCGTGTCTTCCGGCTACTTTATCCCCAACTTTGATTTCACGTTTCTGTAAAATATATACACGAACCATTATGTCAAGGGGGTCCCTCTGGATCCATTTCACATCGATAACGCGCCCTCTTCCACCTATAGGTAGTTTGAGAGAAGTTTCTTTTGAAGTGGATACCTCAAGACCAAAAATAGCCCGTAATAATCCAGCTTCCGCGATATACGACGATTCGCTCGCTATCTGAGGCGTTAATTTACCTACTAAAATATCGCCAGTTTCCACCCAGGATCCCAACTTCACAACTCCATTTCTGTCCAAATTGCGGAGTAAATGTTCTTCTAGATGTGGTATTTCTTTAGTGATTTTTTCAGCGGAGCCTTGGCTTGTCGTATCCGTCTGAATTTCATATTTTCGGATGTGAAAAGAAGTATAAATATCCTCATATACCAAACGTTCACTAATTAGTACTGCGTCTTCAAAATTGTAACCCTCCCAGGGCATATAAGCTACTAAAATGTTTTTTCCTAAAGCAAGTTCCCCACCAACTGTAGCTGCTCCCTCCGCTAAAATTTGCCCTTTTTTAATGGATTTACCCCGCGGAACCCGAGGTTTTTGGTGCATACAAGTATTTTTGTTAGAACGTTGATGGGAAACTAAAGGAATACTTATAGTCTTCCCACTACTTGATAAAAGGATCTTATGACTATCACTAGAAATGATCTTTCCCTCGCGTTCGGCTATAACGGAAACCCTCGAATCTAGAGCTGTTTGGCGTTCCAATCCAGTTCCAACAATGCACTTTTCGGACCGAGAAAGTGGAACTGCTTGGCGTTGCATATTAGAACTCATTAAAGCCCGATTCGCATCATTATGCTCAATAAAAGGAATGAGAGAACCCCCAATAGAAAAATATTGGAAAGGGAAAATACTTCTAACATGAATCTGTTCCCATGCAATAGTCAGGAATTCTTGACGGTATCTAGCTGGAACAATCTGTTCTTCCTGAATACCCTGATTCAAGGACAAAGAATTTCCTGCTGCTATCATATAATATTCATCTCTATTTGGTGATAAATAAACCACCTGTCTCTCTTTTTTTTCTTTTGCTTTCTCAGATATTTCATAAAACGGACTCTCTATAGATCCCCACCAGTGATCAATTCTCGCATGAATAGCTAACGATCCGGTAAGTCCAACATTGATTCCTTCGGACGTGTCAATTGGACAAATACGCCCATAGTGACTCGGATGAATATCTCGGCTCCGAAAACTTGCAGTTCTCCCCGTCAATCCTCCAGGACCCAAACAACTCACTTTTCGCCCATGAACCGTTTGTGTCAATGGATTGGTTTGATCAAAAACTTGAGATAAAGGATATGTGCCAAAAAAGGTCTCATAAGTAGTTATTAATAAAATCGAAGTTGAAGTTGGAGTTACCAAAGTTTGTGGAGTCGGTTTCGATTGACGTATGAATACTCTACGGATAGTTTTTTGAACCGCATGTTGTAAACGGCCAAGAGCCAGTCCGAATTGATCTTGTAACAGATCCGCAACCGAACGAATACGTTTATTTTTCAAGTGATTCATATCGTCATCGTCAAGTATACCCGTTCCAAATTTCATTCCAATCAAATGATCTGTAGCGGCCAATACATCTCGTGGTAACAAGAATGTATTGTTCTGAGGGATATCAAGATTCAGTCTCCGATTCATATTTCGTCGACCAACTCTTCCTAATTCACATTTTTGTTGAAAAAATTTCTTTTGTAATTCCTCGCATAAGGACTCCGAAAATACCAGGTCCCCACCTACACAAGCAAATTGTTGATAAAACTCCAAAATAGCTTTTTCTTTTGACTCAATCCTCTTCTTCTCCTTAGCATTCGGGAAAGACAAGAAAATTTCGGGGTAGGAAACATTATCTAAAATTTCTCTTAGATTTGAACCCATAGCTGATGATAGAACTAAAATAGATATCTTTTGTTTTCTACTCACGCGAGCCCATATCCTTTCTTTTTTATCAATTGCTAATTCCGACCTTCCTCCCCAATCTGATATTATAGTCCCGGTGTATATAGAAATTCCCTTGTGGTCTAATTCCGAGCGGTAGTAAATACCAGGACTTAACAATATTTGATTGATCACAATTCGGTATATTCCATTTATTATAAAGGTTCCTAAGGAATTCATTATAGGAATGTTTCCAATGGAAATGGTTTGCTTTTGCACATCGAAACCAAAAATGAATCTCGCGGATACATATAATTCGGAAGAATAGGTGAGTGATTCATACACAGCATCCCTTTCTTTTATCGAGGGTTCTAGCAATTGATATCCTTTCGCAAATAATTGAAATGCAATTTCGTGATCTGGATCTTTAATTGTTGGAAACTTCTCAAGTTCTTCTGCCAAGCCCTGATTAATGAATCTACAAAATCCCTCGAATTGGATCTGACTAAATCCGGGTATTGTGGACATTCCCTCATTTCCATTCCGGAGCATTTTAATCTTAAGTTTCCTATTCTATTTATCGAAGAAAAATTCCATTATCAGCTCACTCTTCATCAATCCCTACGGATCAATCTAGCAATCATGGAATCTATATTCTGTTTACTGAATCACATGAAATTCTAGGGAACTTCACATATGTATTTCATATATGTATTTCATACATATGAATAGAGACGATTTCGACGAAAATTCGAATTTTGCAGGGGTAGAAATAGAATAAAAATAAATGGATAAAACAGTCCTAGAAAAAAATTCTGCCACTTAAACTTAAACTTTATGATATTCTAAAAAGATTGGATAGCAAAGATTTCTCGTTTTATCTCCTTTCTATGAAAGGGGATAAAGCCATAATAATTTATAAGCACTAGAAAGTTTGACTTTAACTTTAGTTCGATTTAGAATAGCACGCTTAGTTTCATTTTCAAAAAGAATTTGAAGGTTCTTTTTTGTTTCGTATTCGTACTTTTTTGTTTCGTAATAGTAGAGAATTGCTGTAAAATAAAGGATTTCATTGTAGAATCCTAAAATAAAGTATTTACTTTATTTTTTAAGTACTTGCCAATCTAGTTATCCACCTATCTACATATCCTTTCTTTTATCGTAATTGCACTTAGGTGGTCCAAGAAGGCCAAGCCATAATCTATATCAGAGCAAATTCCCTCTTTTTTTTATTCAAGATATTTAATGCAATGAAAAATGAAAGCACGATTCCCCATAGGGATATGTACATAAGGGGGATCCATAGATAATAATGCTGTTTGGACCTAGAATTTCCCTATATACAGATTAGGGAAACATTTATTCTATTTTATTATCCCATTAAAAATAAAGGAAGGGGGGGGGGAGAATACCGATTTAAGAGTTGTTCACTACTGCAATTCAAAAAAAAAAAGAAAATTCAAATTATAGTTAATGGTTCTAATTTGTTCTGAATTTTGCAGCCTGTGACTGGAAATCCACTTTTTCTCCTTTGTCATCTCAATAGAATAGAAAGAAAAGGGAAGTTTTCTAGTGTTAGCAATGTGTGTTTTAAGATAGAATCCATCGAGGAGAATAAGCGCAACTGGATCCAAAATTAGAAAAAAGTAAGTAGAATTAGATTCAAAATAAAAGAAAAAAAAAGGGTTTTAGTAAAAAAATGTAAATGAATACTTGTTCTTTTCTCGATTTTAGATCGGATTTTTTGGCGGCATGGCCAAGTGGTAAGGCAGGGGACTGCAAATCCTTTACCCCCAGTTCAAATCTGGGTGCCGCCTAATCAATAAAATACTTAGGATTATAGTACTGATCAAACCCTACAAATTCCTGCCTCTATAAGTTGAGGCACGAGAGTAATTAGGTCTGGCGATACTGGATTTTGAGAATCCATACCATAGTTCTATCCTCAAACTAGGGTTTGTTTTGTCGGCAGTGGCCCAAACGGCTACCAATAGGGATGAGGTAGCGTTTCCTTATTCTTTTATTAATTTAAATTGATTCGATTCGGGAATTTAAAACTACGAGACTAAGATGTCAGAAATCTTCGTATCCAAAGGTTCCTAAGGAGCAGTCTTTTTTCAATCTAAGATTGAAGAAGGGACTTCGCGAAGAAATATCAAGACTTCCTAATTATCATACATTTTTCTTATGGTACATCTTACTACATACACTTCGTACATCTTATGCTACCTACATACACTAAAGTAAAAGCTACTGATTCTGTCGAGAATTAGATTGAATAGGCTGATCAAAAATCAATTTTTGGGTTGTGGATAGGGCCTCCTCACTCTTTCATAGAAAGATAGAAAGTGGGGCAGTAGGGTTTAGGTCAAAAATAAACATGGGTAAGGTAGGTATCCAATAAATATTTATCTATCCTAATTTTATGGTATATTCTTATGCCCTTTGCTTATAAAAACGGTAACAAACGGAAGAAAAAATCTCTCTATTCCCGCGTCTTCTATTTAGGACATCCCCCTACTCTTTTTTAGGGAAAGGGCTATGTATCATATTTATACTTAATGCTCTCCAATTCTACCAGAAATCATATAAGAATTTGTTAGGAGTAAATTCCTTTAACGGATTCATCCATAGTCTTAGGGCAAAATGGCCTTTTGACTCTGTACCCTTGATTCCACTATGATTATTGATCAATAGTAGAAGAATTCCTTCATAGAAATAGGAGACATAATTTACATGGATATAGTAAGTCTCGCTTGGGCTGCTTTAATGGTAGTCTTTACATTTTCTCTTTCGCTAGTAGTATGGGGAAGGAGTGGACTCTAGGGATACTACCAATTGATTGAGTAGTCGAATTGTAGTATCAACTCTTTTCTTTAATTGGTCGTTTTGCATTAATAAGTTTGCCAAACTTTTTTTCTCTCTTTCTTTAGTTTTGTTTCACTCTTGTAAGAAACTCTTTTAAGAAAGTAAGAAAGAGTCGTTCTATTCTACTATGTTCTATTCCAGTATAATAGAAAGGGCGATTATAGTAATTCAGAATTTCTATTCTACTAGAAGTGGCGAGTAAAAAGAAAGTTCTATACATAAGAAAATTCAACTTTCTTACACGAAGCTATTCACAACATATCGCACATTTTCCATTTATACTATTTTCTTATTCTTAGAAAATTTTTTATGTTCTTTTTTTTTTGAAGGATCTCGATTGAAGCATCTCGCGCCATTTTTAAGCATGAAAGATTCGTAGGTTTTTCCTTTGACTTTTTTTCTTTTACTATAGTCTATTCGCGTATTATTTTTCTCCCCCTCCATGGATTCTTTCAATGAAAAATTCTCTTCGATTTTTTTGATTTTGACTTGATTGAAATTAAGTGGATGCAGTGAAAAAAGCAGTTGAATTAGACTACTATTTCAATCTACTAATTGATTCTATGTAGATTCAAGATAATATAATAGAGAGAATCGAAAGTGTGGTAGAAAAAACTATATGGAGTTCTTTCTACCACACTTTATGATTCCAACCGGATCCTTTCATTTAAGACTTGGATTTTTATTTTCTTTAATCCCTTTTTCATTTCTTCAATGATTAATTGGAATTCCAATTAATCATTTTGGCTGGCTGTTTTTACATAAATAATAAGTAAAAAGGCAGTAGGAACTAGAATGAACAATGCAGTAGCAATAAATGCGAGAATATTGACTTCCATAACCTCTTTATTTTTTTTTCACAATAACTCGGGATGTAATCCCATAGAGAGGAAAAAGGGGTATCCTGTAAATTTAAGGGGAGGACTTGCATTCTGATAATACTGAATCAATTCAATATTACGAATATTGGATCTATCAAATCAATTCATGGTTGATAGTGGAATAATATAACATAGCATAGTATAGGAAGATCCCTTATCCATACTAAGACCAAAATCCATTTTTTGATTGGATTCGAAACTCCCTCTATTCCATTTTTCATTCTTTTCTACTTTTGCTTTTCTATATGTATAACCCAAAATCTTTCTTATCTTATCCAATTTCCCTTCCTTTTTCTTATAATTATACATACAATTATGTATGTATGTATTATATGACCCATAGAAAGTGGGTCACATAGACATCCAAATAAGCAGTAGAAGTAGAAATGAGATGTAGAAAAGGGGATTTTAAATAAAAAGGATCCCCTATTTCAATTTAGGAAAAAGAGCGTTTGCTTGGTTTTTATTTTATTAGGTTACTATCAATATCTACTTTTTGGGATCTAAAGATGAGAGCAGATCCATAAGGAGTCGGCAAATGGAGTGAGAATGAGGTAGATTCTTTCCAATTATTCATTGGGCATACACAAACAAAGTTGGAACTAGAAAATAGAAGGGGTGTGGTTTAACCCCCAAAACAAAAAGGAACTAATTATATGAAATTAATTCTCTAATAATAAACGAATACGGTTTATGTATAGATTCCGGTAAAATATCGGTACTCTATTCCATAAGAGTCGAATAGTAAGTTAAGATGAGGACGGTATCATCATAAAAATAGAGTAATATCCTAAATTATACTAATCCACGTATGATAGCCTTTCCTTATCAACCAGAAGGAGTGAAAAAAAATTCCTATACAGCTATCTTTTTACTGATAAATGCGAAATAAAAAAAGTGAAGTAAGGGTACCCCATAGATATTTGATGTTGCCCCCTGCCCCCCCTTTTTCATCAAAAATTTCCATTAAAAAAAGGAAAGATGAATTTGTCCATTCATTGAACCCTAGTTCGGGACTGACGGGGCTCGAACCCGCAGCTTCCGCCTTGACAGGGCGGTGCTCTGACCAATTGAACTACAATCCCTGCGGGGTGTATGGCATACCTATTCTTAAATAGAACCATAAGAAGATTCGATTCGTCTGTTGTGCTCTAAGAAATAGACGAATCATATACTACATACCCACATAGGATATGTGGGTATAGTGAGAGTGGCATAACTAGTATGTTGCGATTTTTTATCCCTAAAAATAAACGATAATCCGCCTTTCCATAAGAAAAACCCTTTTCTTTATAAGATAAAGAATCAGAGAGATATGGATTAGAAAAAAATTTCCCCATTTCTCTTTATCCTTTATTTCTATGGATCAGACATTTTTTTTCTTCCATACAAAATAATGGATTTAGTTCATATTCACGAAGCCCTAGATTTTTGGGCCGAGCTGGATTTGAACCAGCGTAGACATATCGTCAACGAATTTACAGTCCGTCCCCATTAACCGCTCGGGCATCGACCCAGGAAGAATTTTTTTCTAGGCTTTTTGATAATCTATGATTAACCTCTTTTTATAATACTCCCTACCCCCAGGGGAAGTCGAATCCCCGCTGCCTCCTTGAAAGAGAGATGTCCTGAACCACTAGACGATAGGGGCATCACTAGACGATAGCGCCATATACAACCACTCGTCATTATACTATAATGATAGTATGAGCAGTTTTTTGGAATTGTCAATATACTCGAAGAGTATAACTAGATCAAAGGAAAGAGTCTTTACTACTTTTCTGTTATGCTTTCATAGGATTTTTTTTAGTTGAGGGTTAGGTTAATTCACGGATCATCCCCTACTTTTTAAGGTTAAGGAAATTCGTTTAAAGGGTATAGAATAAGAATAGATTAATAAAAAGGAGTCTCGATTAGTTCAGTACAGGTATTGATTTGATTGCTCTAACAGGAAAAACAGTCCAATTTCATTTCTTTTTTGCAATTTAAACTCTGTGCTTCGTTTAGTGTTCAGACCAAAAATATCGGCATCTTGCACTAAACAAAGTCATAAAATTCACGAAAAATGGAGACATTAAAAAAAAAAAATGAATGGATTTTGTAGAAAAGTACTTTCTCGGATTCGAACCGATGACTTTCGTCTTGCCAAAGCATTACTCTACCCCTAAGTGAAAAGCCCTTTATCGGATTTGAACCGATGACTTATGCCTTACCATGGCATTACTCTACCACTGAGTTAAAAGGGCTTTTTATTCAATAATTAGCCACTTTCGTTTACTATTATGGTATGGGTCTACTGCATAATGTACATAATATATGTATATATTAATGTACATAATATATGTATAGATAGAGATATATGTAGAGATTTTCTTTTATATATATCGAGATATAGAAGTTATATCGAGATATAGAAGTTTATTTATGTCGAGGTTCAAAATCTTGATAAAATCAAGAAAAATAATAAAATCTTTCATATTCTCTCTTACCACTTGCACAAAATAGAGGTATTTTATTATTATATAAATAAATACGTATAACGTATAATAAAATATGTCAACAGAGAGTTGACACACTCAAAAATTATTATATATATCGGATTGAAGAAGGTGGATAAGTTCATAGGTATGTAAACACGATCTCGGGCAACTCACCAAAGCCCAGAAGTTCCATTTTTTTTTTTAAGAGGAGAACAAATATGTATCAATTGTTGAATCGGATACAATGTTGAATGGGATACAACAATGGGCCAAAAATGCCAAAGGGGCAATAAGAACTGCTGTTAAAAAAATGATAGATTTTGTTCTTTTTTTATCTTTAGGCTATTCACTTTTCACGTGCTCAGAATGTTCTGCAGAATTAGGGACTTTTTTCTTCTATTGGCCGATCTTATGATGAGAACTATCTCCATTTATGTTTTATTTCCCCTAATTCTAATTGGGTGGGGTATAAAGGAATTTGCGCTCTTCATATACCCATATGGCTGGGTATTAATTTTCAGTGATATACTTCTTATCCGTTTTGGTGAGAGATTGAAACAATTTTTATTTTTAACAGGCATCTTTTGGAAAAACTTTCGAGTTCAAAACTTTTTAATTTTTCTTAAAAAGTTTTGGACGGATTTGTTGAAATTATTTTCAACAGGTACCCCTTGGAAATGGGGTCCTTGACTATTCTACAAGGATTCTAGTGGATTTGGAACAAACTATGTTGGAGTTAATTTTAGTCTAAAAAGTTGGCAGTCGAATTTATACTGCAGAGTAGAAAAATTATACTACTGCCTGCCCAACAAAAAAGAAAAACCATATCCTACATACCTAACTCCTCCTGGTTCAGGGTTTGCCGTTTCCGAACACTAGAAAAAAGGAGGATTTAGGATTTCTGATCCTAGGGTGAAAAGGAAAGGAACAGATACCCAATATGATTCTTAGGAGGAACTTTTGGTAATGGTCTTGGTCCTCTATGCTCTTTTTTATGTGTTCTTAGTTCGATTCATCTTCTTTGATTCTTTTCTTTTAAACAAGAATTTAATAAACTAGAATTGAGTGCAAAAGAAGAGAGGAAATTTGTAAATGGGGAGGATCCACTAACCAGAGACTTTCCGGATCCTCTTTATGAGGAGTTTGAGAAGTCCTCATCAGAGTCCTCTGATGTAAATTTTCATCAGGTAAATCTGTCCATTCCTATCCGCTTTTCTTTTTATTACTCTTTGTTTGTTGCTTCTCTCAAGTGATAGAGGAAGTCTATGATGAATTTTTTAATGATCCTTGTAGTCATAACCGTAGAATAGATCCTAATCGAAATGCATACATTTGCTTCATACACAATTGGCATGGTAAGAAGAGATGTATTTTACAGATTAGAGAGGGGCTATCTAAATCCTAAAGTAAAGGCTCGCGATTGAAGTACCAACTGCCCACTGCCATGAACTTTCTCCGTTTGATTTGATAAGGTTGAATTAGCCTCCTTCTCGAATGGCTACCCTTGACAAAGGGTAACATTGGTATCATAATCTACATGTAGCGGGTATAGTTTAGTGGTAAAAGTGTGATTCGTTCTATTAATAACTGAATTTGAAATGATATACTTAAGGCATCCTTAAGTTTTTTTATATTCATATTCCGATGAAAACTTTAGTTCTTATAAAGGGTTTAATCCTTTTCCTCTCAATAGCATATTGAGGAAGAATATAGATTCTCGCGATTAGTATCCAAAGACTAATTAAATTTGCACTCAAAATAAAAATTCGATTATGAGTACAGAGTCGCGAAGCATAATTTTGCATTTAAGTATTCCGATTGAATAAATATGAGTAAAGGATCTATGGATGAAGATACAAAAAAGTTTATTTCCAATCGTAACTAAATCTTCTTTTGTTTTGTTTAAAAAGGAAATGGAAGCCCAATAGCTAAAAAACGATGGTTTTGGTTTACTAGAACCGTGAGTATATTGTTTCAGCTCGGTGGAAACCCAACTCTTTTCCTCAGGATCTCTTGAATGAAATTAGGGAACGAAGTAAGTAGATTAGATAGAGAATATCTATCTCCTACTCTATAGGGATCATCTAGAAAGCAGAGAGCCTTGGTTCCATTCAGACAGAAAAGCTGACATAGATGTTAAGTGGTGAGAATATCCATAAAGGAGCCGAATGAAATCAAAATTTCATGTTCGGTTTTGAATTAGAGACGTTAAAAAAAATCAACCAACGTCGACTATAACCCCTAGCCTTCCAAGCTAACGATGCGGGTTCGATTCCCGCTACCCGCTCCATTTTGTAGAAAAAGACTATTCTATTTGTTTGTTTAGACATGGTAGAGACTTGTATTCAACCTTTTTCGTCCACCAGTTTTCGGCCCTACAGAGCGGAGTAGAGCAGTTTGGTAGCTCACGAGGCTCATAACCTTGAGGTCACGGGTTCGATTCCCGTCTCCGCACTTAGCAGTCCGTATAAATGGACTATTTGTATAGATATGGTAGAGGGCTATATCCAACTTTTTTTTTTATTCGGCAGGCAGAAAAAAAAAA